TCTTTCTCATTTGTACGTGTATGATATATCCCACAAGACTTGTATATAATAAGAAAAGAAATTATAGTTTGTAAAAGCGTAGTATGAATGAAAAAGATAATGAATTCTTGAATAACTAAAAAAAAAAGGTAAGGTGTCAAACAGACCTTTTGGGGGAGTAGAGTTGGGGATAGAGGGACTTGAACCCTCACGATTTTAAAAGTCAACGGATTTTCATCTTACTATAAATTTCATTGTTGTCAGTATTGACATGTAGAATGGGACTCTATCTTTATTCTCGTCCGATTAATAAGTTCCACCAAGAATCTATCAGACTATGAAGTGAATCATTTGATAAACACAAGGTAGTGAACTCCATTTGTTAGAACAGCTTCCATTGAGTCTCTGCACCTATCCCTTTTTTCTCGCTTTCTAAACTCTGGTTTGTTCGCGTAAACCAGGATTTGGCTCAGGATTGCCCATTGTTAATTCCAGGGTTTCTCTGAATTTGAAAGTTATCACTTAGTAGGTTTCCATACCAAGGCTCAATCCAATTAAGTCCGTAGCGTCTACCAATTTCGCCATATCCCCTTTTTTGCTTTGAGATTAGGATCTCATTATGATGTCTTTCCATTTTTTTCTTATGCCGAAACCTTGGAATTCATTATATAGATACTTTTTTTATTTCTTTGGTATCTTCTTTCATTTTTTTTTAGCCCCATCCATATTGATTTAGTCTAATCAACAAAGATTCTATCATTTTTGTATTTGCAATTCAATATGGTTATATATTACATAACATATATATGTTCTTCCTTTTCTCATCTTTGTCTTAAATTTGAAGAAATAGTCGAACGGTCGATTTTTTTTACTTCCATGAAAAGAAATTTATGATTATTATTGAAACTTAGAATCCTACAATGTGCAATGGAAAAAGAGTATAAGTCTACTTCGTAGATTTGAAATTCGAATATTTATTTCGAATATTAATTCTAATAATTCTATAATATTAGAAATAAAAAGACAAAAAGTATAAAATAATAATAATAGCATGAGGTTAGAACAAAAAAACAAGAATTTCAAATCAGATATCATTTAACTTAAAAAAAAAAGATTTCTGATCTAATTAAGATTTTCTTATTTAGAAACTAATGAAATCAAAATTGGAAAGTCGATATATTGCTATATTCTATTAATTAATTAAGGTTATGTTTTATTTAATGATAGTCACTATTTATTTGAGCTATATTCTGTTCTAGAATATATAGAATATGATTAATATTAAATAGATAAGGAAAAATATGAATAGAATAGTTAATTGATACGATCTAGTAGTTTAGTGAATTTGTATGCATGCGCTATTTTATTTGAGCCCGCTTAGCTCAGAGGTTAGAGCATCGCATTTGTAATGCGATGGTCATCGGTTCGATTCCGATAGCCGGCTTTTCCATATTTTTTCGTTTTTTTTTTACATGATTTTTAATGTACTTTCAAAATCAAAGAAGATTGAAAAGACTTCTTTCACCTTTTTCCAAGAGTTACCACGCCATTTTTATTATGTTATATAAACTTCAATATAGGAATATATATTGGGTAAAAAGGTTAGATCTTTGCAAAATAAATCAAGAAAATAAAGGAATTTTTTTTTGATTTATATATATTGTATATACAATAAAAAAAATCTGTATATTGAGAGAATATATCTTCTGACTCTTTGTATTCCAATAGTTTATTGGAGTGGATTTCACGTCATTTATCATTATCATTTAGTTCAGTTTTAATTTTGTTTAGTTTTGTACAATTTCAATAAAAAAAGGAGTCTTTATGTCACGTTACCGAGGGCCTCGTTTTAAAAAAATACGCCGTCTGGGGGCTTTACCGGGACTAACTAGTAAAAGGCCTAGGGCAGGAAGCGATCTTAGAAACCAATCACGCCCCGGAAAAAAATCTCAATATCGTATTCGTTTAGAAGAAAAACAAAAATTGCGTTTTCATTATGGTCTTACAGAACGCCAATTACTTAAATATGTTCGTATCGCCGGAAAAGCCAAGGGGTCAACAGGTCAAGTTTTATTACAGTTACTTGAAATGCGTTTAGATAACATCCTTTTTCGATTGGGTATGGCTTTGACTATTCCTCAAGCACGTCAATTAGTTAACCACGGACATATTTTAGTTAATGGTCGTATAGTTGATATACCAAGTTATCGCTGCAAACCCCGAGATATTATTACAGTGAAGGATGAACAAAACTCTAGAACTTTGGTTCAAAATCTTCTTGATTCATCTGCCCCCGAGGAATTGCCAAACCATCTGACTCTTCAGACATTCCAATATGAAGGGTTAGTCAATCAAATAATAGATAGGAAATGCGTCGGTTTGAAAATAAATGAATTGCTTGTCGTAGAATATTACTCTCGACAGACTTAATAAACCTAACTTAAGTAAAAAAAATAACTAAAAACAAAACTCCCCTTTGCCCTCTTTTTTGATTAAAAATAAAAAGGCACAAGGTAAGGGATTTTGTCGGGGAATCTTTTTCCTATTCATGTATCATAGATTGGTAGGGAGGTTTGGATCCCTTGTTTGCTCTTCCCAGCATTTTCCATATTAAAGAAATGTAGATTTTATATCTATTCTTTTTTATTTGATTTGATACATTGTGGTCAATCACGTAAGATTGGTGAATTAGTTGAAAGTACGGAAAGAGAGGGATTCGAACCCTCGGTAAACAAAAGTCTACATAACAGTTCCAATGTTACGCCTTCAACCACTCGGCCATCTCTCCGACATCAGGATTATGACTGAGTACCTGGGTGAATAGCGAGTTATTCATCGTTTTTTAGATTATGGTTAATAGATACCTTTTTTGACCGGAAAAAATTGGAAGTAGATAGAAGGTTTTTTTATTTTAACGAGTCCGCTTTTATGTTAGTTCGTACTATACAATTCCTTTGTTTGTGAGAAAATTTTCTAACAAAAGAAAAGGTAAAGGAAATAAAAAGAGTTATAGAATGGATTACTACCTATGCCAAGATCGCGTATAAATGGAAATTTTATTGATAAAACCTTTACAATTGTAGCCGATATCTTATTACGAGTCATTCCGACAACTTCCGGAGAAAAAGAGGCATTTACTTATTACAGAGATGGTGCGATTTGATTATCATTATTTTTTTTATTTCTCGCCGATTTGGAATAGAAAGCAAAACGAGTATTGAAAAAAATCTACGCTTTTGAAGGTGAAGTTTATAATATAAAAAAAACAATCCCTTCTGTCATGTATCCACGATTAATGCAGCCTTAGATGCTTCAATTGTGAATTCTAGTATTGAGCAAAAGGTTTTTACCTATGGTTCCCGTATTACAGATCAATCCTACTACACTAATACAATATACGAATAGGAGGCATAGGGGAAGAAGCACTACGCCGAGAAATCAACAACACGAAAACTTTCTTCAAAATGATTCCTTTTCTTTCTTCTTCTTCTTTGGGATTGGGACTAATTAAAATGGTTGGAACAATAAACATCCATCTCGTTCGTACTTTGGATACCCGTATAACCATTGAAGACTGTTGAAGTGACTAATTCCCGGAAATTTAGGGGCGTTGAGAACAAAGAAATTTTTAGAGTTTCCTTTCTTATTTTTATCTAGCATGAACCCACTTGGTAGTAAGAAAAGATCTTTTGCAAGAAGGTTGGCTAGGGATTTCTTGTAAAAACATTAGCCCCGCTTAGTTCATAATGACATCAAATTTTTCCATATATTATTTTCATTATGCACCTAAAGGAGGAGCCGTATGAGATGAAAATCTCACATACGGTTCTGAAACGGAGAATTCGTTAAAGCGAATGACGACCGTAACGGATGTCGGCTCAATCTGAAGGAAATTATGCGGAAGCATTACAGAATTATTATGAAGCTATGCGACTAGAAATTGACCCCTATGATCGAAGTTATATACTCTATAATATAGGCCTTATCCACACAAGTAATGGGGAACATACCAAAGCTTTAGAATATTATTTTCGGGCATTAGAACGAAACCCCTTTTTACCACAAGCTTTTAATAATATGGCTGTGATCTGTCATTACGTGCGACTATCTCCACTATAGAAAAAAAGAACGAACAGCTAGTCAATGAAATACTAGAAACACAAAAAAGGGCTTTCTACATAAGCATCGTCCAAAACGATTTTTTATCAGCTGTAGCAAATAAATAAACTTCATAGATCGAAATATGAAGTGAAGACTAGATATGCCTAAAATACTTTCTTTCTATGGATAAAAAAAGATTTAATTGATAGAGGAAGCACCGTAAAGATCAATTGGAAAGGTTTTGGACCGATACAACAAGAGCTGTTTATTTATATCATAATATGAGATAAATCTTATGAATCTACTTATGTAATAGAGTGGATCCCCTAAGGTATTGAGCAGCGGTGTAGCATCAGATCCTAAAGACAGTAAGTCTTTTTCTTTTTTTATGAAGTATGAAAAAAAAGTCTTTTTCAAAGATTCTATATAAATTTTTATATGAAAGCGGGATAGTTACCTTTCAGAAAATTCTAATATCTAATAACAGTGGACATGCCTTTGTTTTTCTGAAGGTAGGAGAAAAGATAAAACTTATTATATTAATTAATATATTAATTAAATCAAAATGAAAGTTTGAAACTCATGTAATTACTCTCTTTTGGTTAATCCAAGAAAAACCGAATATCTATAAGAAATCTCATTCAATTAGACATTCAATTAGATATAAAGTTAAAGTAGGTTAAAGTTAAAAAACTGGTACACCAAAACAAAAGAGTTGGTTGTCGAGCCGTATGAGGTAGGAAACTCTCAAGTACGGTTCTCAGGGAGGGAATTGACCCGCCTATTCCGACCGTGGAGAACAGGCCATTCAACAAGGAGATTCTGAAATGGCGGAGGCTTGGTTCGCTCAAGCCGCTGAGTATTGGAAACAGGCTATAACGCTTACTCCTGGTAATTATATTGAAGCACAGAATTGGTTG